ATATCTCTATGGATTCTCCTAATTTTAGTGTATACTACTACAGTATCATATATATATATAATTTATTACTCTGGATTATTTTTTGTTTGTTATTGTCTTCTTTATTATATTTCTTTCGAATGAATCGAAAATTCCAGAGTATATCTTTTCACGGGTCGAACCAAAAAAAAAGAAACTTCGAATATTTCCCTCTTTACTTTACCTTTATCCGGCAGAAAAAAAAGGAAAATTCCCTATTTTTTTGTCCATGTCCCTAAATTAAATATTAAATAATAGGAGACTTAAATGAAAGTCCCTTTCTCGCATTCGCTCTCCATTGCATTGGCGGAACAAAAATTTCTGATGCATCAATATGGAAATATTTGGTACATGAAGCCATGATCTGATATCTATATCGAAATCCTATATAGATATAAACTGATCTTTTTCTGGAATCAAAGAAAGATATTGAAAAATATATTGCTCTTGTGACTCGGAATAAATGGTTTCTCTGTGGAGGAAGGGAATAGCGATTTATTCCTATGGAGCATCCAGGAACAAGAAGATTCAATCGGAAATATCGACAAATTCTTGCGTGGTCCAAGGAAATAAAAAAAGGGTCCGCTTCTACAATTTTATCTCTATCCAATTTGAATATCAGAATAGCTGATATAGTCATGATTCAATGGGTCAGGTCCACTTACTTTTTCTTTTCTTGATTTCTAATTTTTCCGATGGATTAAATTGGAACAATGGAGAAGTAGTAAAACTTTGGTTTGTCGATTCATAATTGAGATTGGGTATTATCTCGAATATCCATGTCCCGGGACCAAAAATATAAATAATGAAACATGAGGAGGAGTATAGCCTGTAGTGACATAGTAGTCCTCCTAATAAGTGGGATTCCTTATTATCATAATGAACAAATGTTCAACTTTATACCTATAACTCATTAGAATGATAACTCATTATGCAGTCCGTTTACCTTTTTTTTATTACAAATATCAATAATATCTCTATTCTCCGATGAAAAATGAAGACTAAGGCGGGAGCTTCGTGGAAAAAGCCCTTTATCGGATTTGAACCGATGACTTACGCCTTACCATGGCGTTACTCTACCACTGAGTTAAAAGGGCCATTTTCTTCAATTCATGAAGAGGCCACTAACCACTATGAGTCTACTGCATGTATCTATGTATAGACTATATGTACATATATACATGTATGCATAGGGGGCTCATTCAAGAACAAGCCATTTGATTTACCTAGGAAGTTCTAGGGTCAAATCAAATGATTATTTATATTTGAGAAATATCAATGCAATGAATTGTTTCGCTCCTAATTGCTTTGCTTTTATTGACCCATCGAGGCGAGATTCACTTGATTGATACATGTACCAATCCGACATAGATCCAAAATATTTCATCGAATCATGTGATGAAGGATTCGACTCGTACCCTGAACTGAATTCTTATAGAAAAAAAAAAAAAGAATCTTTTCGATTACTTGTCAATCCCTTCCCAGATTTACGAGTTCTACATCACCTTTTTGAATCAATCAAAAAAAAAATTCTATCATTTCTGAATTTCCTGGCTTAGTGTTAGTGAGGCATATCTCGTCTTAACGATGAGCGAATCAATGAGTGAAAATTGAAGGAATGGGGTTTGACTTTTTTTTTTGTCGGACAAATCCCCGCTGAGGGGATCCTATACTTCGTCATATATATATGATGGTTCATGAATGAACAATCAAAAAATTCTATGTAATTGTGGAAGCAAGAAAGATTCTTCGGATCTAGTCATGCCATTACATTATATTGACAATTCCAAAAAACTGCTCATACTATGAGCATAATATGATGGCGATCGGGCAGGTATGCCCCTATCGTCTAGCGGTTCAGGACATCTCTCTTTCAAGGAGGCAGCGGGGATTCGACTTCCCCTGGGGGTAGGGTATTACGAAAGGAAGTTGATCATGGATTATCAATAAGCCTAGAATTGATTCTTCCTGGGTCGATGCCCGAGCGGTTAATGGGGACGGACTGTAAATTCGTTGGCGATATGTCTACGCTGGTTCAAATCCAGCTCGGCCCAATAATTCGCCGATCCATGGGGATGATATAACCAATTTGTCCTCCAGAAATGCCTGATATAGAGGAATAAATAGTCCATTTTTTCTGCTATATCCCTATTTCTTTGTTCATTTGTTCCCACGCGTTCTGATCTTTCTAACGATCTAGATTAATAATCTGTAAATATAAGAAGGAGTAAAGAAAAAAAGAGTCCTTTTTTTTTTTTCATTGAAAGATTGATTATCTTATCAATCGATGTGGCAATAACCACAGGATTACTAGTAATCCGTGTCACTCTCACTATAGTTCATATCCATGTGAATATCAATCACTCGTGTTTCTGGTAAAACACGGCAATTATAAATATAAAGAAATTATAAGAATATGTATGAGAATATGTATGCTGTATAACTCATTTCCCTGGGATTGTAGTTCAATCGGTCAGAGCAC